TAATGGTAAGCAAGAAGATTGTTTACGAAGAAACACCAATAAAAATTCATATTCTGATACATAAGAATTATATAAGAATCGAAATAGTCTTTTATTTTCTTTTTTAAAAAGAAAAATAGATTTCATTGAAGTAATAAAACTATTCCAATTTGAATAGTAGTTGAGAAAGAATCGCAATAAATGCAAAGACGGAACGTCTTGTATACGGTATTGAAGAAGTTGCACCAAGATTTCCAAATGAATAGGATAGGGTATTTCTATATGTGAAATAGAATCCAAATGCAAAAATTTGTCTTCTAAAAAGGGAAATATTGAATGAATAGAGCGTAAATTCTGAAACTTTGGTATTTCTTTTTCTTTCGGACAAGATAATTCTCGTAGCGAGAATGGGATTTCTACAACGATCGAAAACCCCTCAGGTAGAATCTGAGAATAAAACTCAGAATAAAAACCAATTTTGTAATCCAACAATCGATCTTGGTTAGGATGATTAATCGAGTTAATCCAAAAATTCTGCTGATACATTCGAGTAATTAAACGTTTCACAAGTAGTGAACTAAATTTCTTGTTATTACAACTAATAATTTCCACAGGTTCGGAATCATTTAATCCATAATCGTGGGCAAATGCATAAATATACTCCTGAAAGAGAAGTGGGTAGACAAAGTATTGTTGACAAGATTTATGTTTTTCTGAATACCCTTCGAATTTTTCCATTTGTATTTCTACTTGAATCAGAGACAAGAAGCATTTCTCGGTTTATCAAATGATGATACATAGTGCAATATGGTCAGAACAGGGTGTTGGATTTTTTAATACAAACCCTGGAAAGAAAGGGAGTCTAATCCACAGATCTTTTTCCGCTCCTTTTCTACACAATTAGTTTATGTTTGTTCTAAATTACAAAAGAGAACAGAATCAATTTTTTATTTTTGCAGGCCAATCGCTCTTTTGACTTTGGAATGGAATCCCTTTATCAATATACTGCTTCTTTTACACATTCAATCCATAATCAAGAATAATTAGGATTTCTAAAAAAAAAAAAAAAGGTCGACTCGAAAATCCAACCTTTCCCCGCATCCGGCACTAATCTATTTTTAACGTCTAATTAGAGCGGGGAATTATTCCAATTAGGAAGTTAAGCTCGTTGCTTTTTATTTTACCAGAATTGGAGCCAGGCTCTATCCATTTATTCACTAGACCCAGAAAATCGTAATTTTTATTCGATTTTATTACGACATGCTATTTTTTCCATTCATTACCCTTGAGGATCAGTCGTGGTCTTATAGACTCTACCAAGAGTCTGGACGAATTTGTTGCTCCATCCAAATGTGTAAAAGATCATAGTCGCACTTAAAAGCCGAGTACTCTACCATTGAGTTAGCAACCCAGATAAAAAAAGATCTTAGATACGATCGAAATCAAAAAATCAATGGAATTACACCGGGCGCTTCTGTCAAAACATTGAACTAGCAAGACATCAAAAGAAAGATTTTATCGACCATGAAAAACACTCAAATGGCAAAATGAACAGGTCTAGTTAAATTCCACTAAGATTAGAGCGACTCCAATCACGATGGCAAAATGCTGCTTCTTTTAGCGATTTTTAGTTTAAAGAAATAAAAATATTGTATGAAAATACATGCACATGCAAGAGAGACAGAGACACCCTTATCATTTGAGCGAAGTGTAGGCAGAAAAATCGAATATGGAGTGAGGATTAAAGAGACCCATCTATCTACAAATTCTATTTGTTCAATAGACCTTTGTCAATGGAAATAGAATGATAAGAAAACAAATTAGATAGAAAAAGTAAATAAAATAGGGGCTTATGTTGGATTGGCACGACATAAATCCAAATAGGACTAAGAAAGAGGTAAATTGTGTCTAAATAATTAGAGAACGAGGAATACTGGTGATCTTCTCCTACTTTTTTATTTATTTAGTTCTTCAATTCACTCAAAATTCTTTCTTTTTCTTTAAATAATTCTGCCTTCCTTAAAATATCATAAACAGTTCTTGTCGGTTGAGCACCCTTTTCAAGGAAATAGAGAATAGCTGGAACATTTAAACAAGTTTGATTTTTTATCGGATCATAAAAACCCACTTTTCGAAGATCTCTTCCCTCTCTTCGAGATCGAACATCAATTGCAACGATTCGATAGACAGCTTATTGGGATAGATGTAGATAAACAACGCCCCCCCCCTAGAAACGTATAGGAGGTTTTCTCCTCATACGGCTCGAGAAAATGATTCGAATTTCTGTCTATAATAATAGAAATAAGACTATTACGTGCATTAATTTCCTTACAGAAAAAACAAATTTCATTTATACTCATGACTCAAGTTGGCTAATTTTGACTGACAGACTTCAAAGGCGAAATCCTTCGAAAATTTTTGAGTCGTCTCTAAACTCTTTTCGTTGTCTCATTTCGAACGAATTGACTTTTATTCCTTATTCTGATCCAATTCTGCTGTTGAGACAATTGAAAATTGTGTTTACTTGTTCTGGAATCCTTTATCTTTGATTTGTGAAATCCTTGGGTTTAGACATTACTTCGGGAATTCCTATTCTTTTTTCTTTCAAAAGAGTAGCAACATACCCTTTTTTCTTATTTCCTTCGATAAAGCATCTCCCTCTTCTATAGAAATCAAATAAGGAGGATTTATTCTGATATACTTTTAATTGAAAGAGTTTTCCCTATCTTCCAAAATGGGGCTTTTTTCTTATTTTAACCTTTCGATTTCTATATTAAGGATAGACTGACAAAGTTGGCCTAATTTATTAGTTTTCACTAACCCTAGATCCTTTCCCTTGATAAAAAATCAATTCTATCCTCTCGAGCTCCATTGTGTACTATTTACTTAAAAATAAACAACCCAGCGCAAATTAGGTTCGGGACGAATAGAACAGACTATGTCGAGCCAAGAGCATTTTCATTACTATGGAAAATGGTGGATAGCAAAATCCACAATCGATCATGTCCTTCAAGTCGCACGTTGCTTTCTACCACATCGTTTTAAACGAAGTTTTACCATAACAAACATTCCTCTTTTCATTGCAAAGTGGTATAGAGAATTGATCCAATATGGATGGAATCATGAATAGTCATTGGTTTAGTTTTGTGTATACTAATCCAAACTTGCTATCTATGGAGCAATATGGATAAAAGAAAGTTAAGTATTTATCGGGGAAGCCCCCACAAAAAGCCTATTTATTTAAACCCATATTCTATCATATGAATGAGAATGAAACATAGTTCGAAAAAGAGGACTAAACAGGTTTGTTTAAGACTTATTTATTATGAAATTTCCATTCTCAACGGATGGCTCGAGATCATCAATTTTAAAGTGTAGAAGAGAAGGATCAACTCTTCCCCAATAAATAAACTATCAACCTCCAAAAAAGTTTAATAAAATTAATTACTAATTAATTTTATTACTATATTAGAATTAGATTAGCAATATATTTTTTACGTAACAAAAAAAATTAACTATTAACTAAAAAAGTATTCCAATGAAAAGATTGAAAGTTTTTGGTAGTTATAGAATTCTCGTACTTCCATACTTCTTCGACCCGAATACAAAAAAAAAGTAAGAAAAAAATATGACTAAGTAAATAGCGTAGGCATATCCTGAATGTGCCTGATAGACACAATTTTTTCATAAAATAAAGATATTCAATTTGATTGGACTTAAGACTTTATTATGTTTTCTGAGAAAGAAAATGAATGCTTAGAAATGCATCTAATCTAAGAGTTCATAAGATATCATTATTCTCTTTAATAAAATTTTGTCTCGTGTAGAGTACTGTACTATCCGAAACAATCTGGGACGGAAGGATTCGAACCTCCGAGTAACGGGACCAAAACCCGCTGCCTTACCACTTGGCCACGCCCCATTTCGGGTTTTATGCGACACTAATAAACAGTATTATGTTTATTTGTTATTCGTCAATCCCATTTCAATTACATAAAAAATGAGGGATATTCTCTTGCTAGTATTCTAGACATGCGGGTAATATAGAATCAAAAAAATGCATTGATCATTACATGGAATTCTATTAAGATATTATATGAAAGTCGAATTTATTCCACTCTCATTTGAGAGTGCAAATACAAGGAGGTATTTTGTGTTTGGGAAAGTCCGAAGAAAAAAGATTTAGAATCTGCCTTTTCCTTATTTCCCTTAGAAAAATAACTCAATCAAAATCCAATTATTTACTCTACAAGAATGAAATGCTTGTTATGCCTAATATACTTAGTTTAACCTGTATCTGTTTTAATTCTGTTCTTTATCCGACTACTAGTTTTTTCTTTGCCAAATTGCCCGAAGCTTATGCTATTTTCAACCCAATCGTGGATGTTATGCCTGTCATACCTCTATTCTTTTTTCTATTAGCCTTTGTTTGGCAAGCTGCTGTAAGTTTTCGATGAAATCTTTAGTACTCTGCTCTGCCTGCTAAATTAAATTATGTATTAATTACAAAAAATTATTATTATAAAAAAAATGGGTAAAAGCAGAGAACTTTTCTATTTTTATATTATGAACCTTCGATTCTAAAATGAAAATTCTTCTACATTGAATAGATAGCTGCAGCAATAAATTTGGATCAGCCTTTCTACCCTTCTGCACTTACGTTGAGCAGGTACCTACACAATACCTAACTCTATTTTGATATTGATAAGAGTGCTTATTATAAATGAATTCTTGCAATTTTTTTTTTCAAGAATTCTTTTTTGCATTTTTAGGTATCAAAATAAAAAAAATCCATCCTAGTGGATCCGTGTGGTAAGGAAAAACAGGTAATCTATTCCTTAAAAAAAAATCTTGGAGATTATGTAATGCTTACTCTCAAACTTTTTGTTTATACAGTAGTGATATTCTTTGTTTCCCTCTTTATCTTTGGATTCTTATCCAATGACCCAGGACGGAATCCTGGGCGCGAGGAGTAAAAATTCCATTTTTTTTGCATTTTTTCTTACAAATTGGATTTGTTTCTTACATTTATCTATGAGAAAATCCGGGGGTCAGAATTCCTTCCAATTCGAAAGTCCCAAATGATCCGAGGGAGCGGAAAGAGAGGGATTCGAACCCTCGGTACAAAAAAATTGTACAACGGATTAGCAATCCGCCGCTTTAGTCCACTCAGCCATCTCTCCTCGTTCCAAATCCAAAGGTTTCCGTGATATGATAGAGACAAGAAATAATGATTGCAAAAAACCTTTTTTTTTCTTTCAAAAGTATATAAAAATTATATTGCCAATTCCATTTTAGTTATATTCTTTTTTCTTAATGTTAATAAAAAAAGAAGAAAATTGTTGTTTTTTCTTTCTAAAAATTGATATTGGCCGAGAGAGAATGAGATAGATTTTCTCTTTAGTGGGCATTTCCCGATAGGACTTGTTATAATAAAACAAGCAGGTTATATAAAAAAGAAAAAACGCTTTTTTTTGTTGATTATTTATCAAGAAAGCAAAAAGGGTTCTTATCAAACCCAACATAAAATTGGAAAGAACCATAAAGTAAGTAGATCTGACTCCTTGAATGCTGCCTCTATCCGCTATTCTGATATATAAATTCGATGTAGATGAAATTGTATAAGCGAATTTTTTGTATTTCCTTAGACTTAGACCGCGCAAGACAAGAATTTTTTGTTATTTACGATTTCATATTCTTGTTACTAGATGTTCTATAGGAATAAGAAGAAACCGCAACTCCTTTCCGCTACACATAAAAATAGATTTCGAAAATCCATTTTTTTTTAAGAATCCTCTTTTTTTGTTCTTCCACCCATGAAATAGAGAGGAAACGAGAATAGAGGGGTTACTTTTATTTTCATTTTTCCCTTAAAAGATAGGCTTTTAAAGTAGGAGTCATGGAATAATGCTGAATTGAAATGTTGATTTCTATAGTATAAGAAAAACAAACCGAATCAAATTCATGGATTTACCACGACCTCGGTTGTGACTCCCTAGATAAAAATAAAAAATTTCTATCTTCGAGACCATTGAAAAAGGGCATTGAACGAGAAACAAATCGTCCACAGATAAGAAAACTATCATATGCCTTGGAAGTGACATGAGGTGCTCGGAAATGGTTGAAGTAATTGAATAGGAGGATCACTATGACTATAGCCCTTGGTAGAGTTCCTAAAGAAGAAAATGATCTATTTGATACTATGGATGACTGGTTACGAAGGGACCGCTTCGTTTTTGTAGGATGGTCCGGCCTATTGCTCTTTCCTTGCGCTTATTTCGCTTTAGGGGGTTGGTTTACAGGGACAACTTTTGTAACTTCTTGGTATACCCATGGATTGGCTAGTTCCTATTTGGAAGGTTGTAATTTCTTAACCGCAGCAGTTTCTACCCCTGCCAATAGTTTAGCACACTCTTTGTTGTTACTATGGGGTCCGGAAGCACAAGGAGATTTTACTCGTTGGTGTCAATTAGGCGGTCTATGGACTTTTGTAGCTCTCCACGGGGCTTTTGCACTAATAGGTTTCATGTTACGCCAATTTGAACTTGCTCGGTCTGTTCAATTGCGGCCTTATAATGCAATCTCATTCTCTGGTCCAATCGCTGTTTTTGTTTCTGTATTCCTTATTTATCCACTGGGGCAATCTGGTTGGTTCTTTGCGCCGAGTTTTGGGGTAGCAGCGATATTTCGATTCATCCTTTTCTTCCAAGGATTTCATAATTGGACGTTGAACCCATTTCATATGATGGGAGTTGCCGGAGTATTAGGTGCGGCTCTGCTATGCGCTATTCATGGAGCGACTGTAGAAAACACTTTATTTGAGGACGGTGATGGTGCAAATACCTTCCGCGCTTTTAACCCAACTCAAGCTGAAGAAACTTATTCAATGGTTACTGCTAACCGCTTTTGGTCCCAAATCTTTGGTGTTGCTTTTTCCAATAAACGTTGGTTACATTTCTTTATGCTATTTGTACCCGTCACCGGTTTATGGATGAGTGCTATTGGCGTAGTTGGCCTGGCTCTGAACTTACGTGCCTATGACTTTGTTTCCCAGGAAATCCGTGCAGCGGAAGATCCTGAATTTGAGACTTTCTACACCAAAAATATTCTTTTAAACGAGGGTATTCGTGCTTGGATGGCAGCTCAGGATCAGCCTCATGAAAATCTTATATTCCCTGAGGAGGTTCTACCACGTGGAAACGCTCTTTAATGGAACTTTCGTTTTAGCTGGTCGTGACCAAGAAACCACTGGCTTTGCTTGGTGGGCTGGGAATGCCAGACTTATCAATTTGTCCGGTAAGCTACTTGGAGCTCACGTAGCCCATGCCGGATTAATCGTATTCTGGGCCGGAGCAATGAACCTATTTGAGGTGGCTCATTTCGTACCAGAAAAGCCCATGTATGAACAAGGGTTAATTTTACTTCCACACTTAGCTACTCTAGGTTGGGGAGTAGGGCCAGGGGGAGAAGTTCTAGATACTTTTCCGTACTTTGTATCTGGAGTACTTCACCTAATTTCCTCCGCAGTCTTAGGTTTCGGTGGCATTTATCACGCGCTTCTGGGACCCGAGACTCTTGAAGAATCTTTTCCATTTTTTGGTTATGTATGGAAAGATAGAAATAAAATGACTACAATTTTGGGTATTCACCTAATTTTGTTAGGTCTAGGTGCTTTTCTTCTAGTACTCAAGGCTCTTTATTTTGGCGGTGTATATGATACCTGGGCCCCTGGGGGGGGAGATGTAAGAAAAATTACCAATTTGACCCTTAGCCCCAGTGTTATATTTGGTTATTTACTAAAATCCCCTTTTGGGGGAGAAGGGTGGATTGTTAGTGTGGATGATTTAGAAGATATAATTGGTGGGCATATATGGTTGGGCTTCATTTGTGTATTTGGCGGAATTTGGCATATCTTAACCAAACCCTTCGCATGGGCTCGCCGTGCGTTTGTATGGTCTGGGGAAGCTTACTTGTCTTATAGTTTAGCTGCTTTATCTCTCTTTGGTTTTATCGCTTGTTGTTTTGTATGGTTCAATAATACGGCTTATCCGAGTGAGTTTTATGGACCCACCGGGCCAGAAGCTTCTCAAGCTCAAGCATTTACTTTTCTAGTTAGAGACCAGCGTCTTGGAGCTAATGTCGGATCCGCTCAAGGACCCACAGGTTTAGGTAAATATCTAATGCGTTCGCCAACTGGGGAGGTTATCTTTGGAGGGGAAACTATGCGTTTTTGGGACCTTCGCGCTCCATGGTTAGAACCTCTAAGGGGCCCCAACGGTTTGGACTTGAGTAGGTTGAAAAAAGACATACAACCTTGGCAAGAACGACGTTCAGCAGAATATATGACCCACGCGCCTTTAGGCTCTTTAAATTCTGTGGGTGGCGTAGCTACCGAGATCAATGCAGTTAATTATGTCTCTCCTAGAAGTTGGTTATCGACTTCTCATTTTGTTCTAGGATTCTTCTTTTTTGTGGGCCATTTGTGGCATGCAGGAAGAGCCCGAGCTGCTGCAGCAGGTTTTGAAAAGGGAATCGATCGTGATTTGGAACCTGTTCTTTACATGAACCCTCTTAACTAAGATTTTCTTATTTATACCTGTTCTAATGTTTTCTTTTTTTTCTGTTCTGGCTCGGTTATTCCATCTAGCCGAGCCATTCATTCCTTTTTATGAAAGAAAGATAAGGGACAGAATAAAGAAAAAAAAATTAAAGAAACAAACATATTCAATAAGCAAAAGGAGAGAGAGGGATTCGAACCCTCGATAGTTCCTAGAACTATACCGGTTTTCAAGACCGGAGCTATCAACCACTCAGCCATCTCTCCACAACCTAATCCCTATTTTACTCCTACAAATAGAACATAGCCATATAAAAAGCTCTACTAACCTATAGAAAGATCTCAGATTCAAGTCCCTTTTCGACATATCTCTGTATACTGTATACACGGATACATGATCCGCTATACCCGCTTGTGAAATTTGTGAAATAAAGACTAAACCCCCTCTCCTCACCCCCATATCCAAATAAAAAAAAAGCGGTAAGTAAAAATAAGTTTTAATTAAAGAGAAGAATCAATGGATTCATGATTAAACCCCTCCTACTTCTTGTATTTTTTTACAATTTTGGTTAAGTGAGGGATCAAATATGTAGTCAACTTTATTTGATGGTAGCTTGGAGGATTAGAAATATGACTATTGCTTTCCAATTAGCTGTTTTTGCATTAATTGCGACTTCCTCAGTCTTAGTAATTAGTGTACCCCTTGTATTTGCTTCTCCTGATGGTTGGTCAAATAATAAAAACGTTGTATTTTCCGGTACATCATTATGGATTGGACTAGTCTTTCTCGTAGCTATTCTTAATTCTCTCATTTCTTAAATTTGTTTAGTATTTAGTAGGCAGGTACAAAAAAAATAAAAAGGGCATTTCTTCGAAAACATTCGAATAGTGAGACGCATTAAAATTAAAACGCAATTTGCGTTCCGAATTGCTACCTCTTCTCTTTCAGTATTATGAAATTCCATTCCTATTAGAATATTCATTTTAGAATATTCATTGACAGACAATAAAAAAAAGGAAAACTCTAATATAATAGAAAATGAAACGAAACGGTCGACCCAGACATAGACGGTCGACCCAAGCGGATATACGCTATAAAATATATAGCGTAGCGAGCGTAGTTCAATGGTAAAACATCTCCTTGCCAAGGAGAAGATACGGGTTCGATTCCCGCCGCTCGCCCCCTTAATTTAGTAAGGTACTATTACCGTATCCCTTACTATACTTATCCTTCCTTTGCATCCCACTCAAAAAAAGGGGTACGCTACGGAGCCAGAAAGGGCTCCGTAAATCGGGTATTCACTGAGACAAAGAACTCGCAAACTTCTTTTAAAGGGAAGGGAGAAGTAGACTGTGCCTTTCTTTCATTTCATTTTTCTTTTACGCGGAGTCGGGAGGAGGCTTGCGCGTTCTGAGGGCAAGTGCCTTCGCAAACTGCTCAATTTTTCCCTCTAGGGCCGGGAACTAATGAATAAAAAAAGTTGGATACCACCCAACCCTCTACCATACATATCTAAAGAAATAGAAGAGTCCTTTTATACAGACTGCTAAGTGCGGAGACGGGAATCGAACCCGTGACCTCAAGGTTATGAGCCTCGTGAGCTACCAAACTGCTCTACTCCGCTCTAGAGTACCAAAAACTGGTTGACAAAGAAGGTTGAATACAGGCCTTTACCTTGTCTAGACAAAAAGAATACTCCTTTTATTTTTATAGAGATAGAGAATGGAGCGGGTAGCGGGAATCGAACCCGCATCGTTAGCTTGGAAGGCTAGGGGTTATAGTCGACGTTGGTTTATTATTTTTAACGTCTCTAATTCAAAACCGAACATGAAATTTTGATTTCATTCGGCTCCTTTATGGATATTCTCACCACTTAACATCTATGTCAGCTTTTCTATTTGAATGGAACCAAAGCTCTCCGCTTTCTAGATGATCCTTATAGAGTAGGAAATAGAACTTCGATCTAAATCCATCTAATCTACTTACTTCGTTCCCTAATTTCATTCAAGAGATCCTCGAGGAAAAGAATTTGGTTTCCACCGAGCTGAAACAATATGCTGATGGTTCTAGTAAACCAAAACTATCGTTTTTTAGCTATTTGGCTTCCTTATTCCTTTTTTAACAAAAGAAGATTTAGTTACGATTGGAAATAAACTTTTTAGTATCTTCATCCATAGATCCTTTACTCATATTTAAAAAATGGGAATAATTACTCCAATGCAAAATTATGCTTCGCGACTCTGTACTCCTAATCTAATTTGTATTTTGGATGCAATTTCAATTAGTCTTTGGATACAAATCGCGAGAATTTATATTCTTCCTCAATATGCTATTGAGAGGAAAAGGATTAAATCCTTTATAAGAACTAAAGTTTTCATCGGAATATAAAAAACTTAAAGATGCCTTTAAGTATCTCATTTCAAATTCCGTTATTAATAGAACGAATCACACTTTTACCACTAAACTATACCCGCTACATGTAGATTATGATATAAATAGTACCCTCTGTCAAGGATATCCATTGGATGGAGAAGGAGGCTAATTCCCCCTTATTGAATCAGATGGAGAAAGTTCATGACGCTGAACGGTTGGTACTTCTATTTTGATCGCTGGCCTTTACTTTAGGATTTAGATAGCCACTCTCGTCTGTAAAATACATTCCATCTCTTCTTAACCAAGCCAATAGCGTCTGAACCAAATGTATGTATTTCGATTAGGATCCTATCCTATTCTACGGTTATAACTACAATGATCATTATTTACTTTGCGAGACGGAATAGTTTTATTATTCCTACAATATACACTAGGGGATAAGACTGTCCCTATAAATTCCTTTTTTCCTTTTCTTTTTTGTTCAATTCTAAACAAAAAAATTATGGAAGATGTTTCCTTCCCCCACTTATCATTAAGTCCGAGCCGTAGAGAAAGAGTGAGATGCTTTTTTAAAATTCATCATAGACTTTCCTTCCCTATGGCTTGATAGAAGTAAGAAACAAAGAGTCATCAGTTAAAGAAAAAACGGACAAGACCGACAGATTTACCTGATGTAAAGAAGATCCTAAAAGTCTCTGCTTAGTCGATTCTCTCCATTTACCACTTTCCTCTCTCTCCTTTTTTCCACTCACTCAATTCTATTTTATTAGATTCTTGTTTAAAAGAATAAAAATAGAACTAAGAACGCATAAAAAAGAACATAGAGTATCAAGACCATTACCAAATGTTCCTTCCACGAATCATATTGGGTAATTTAATTCTTAGGGTTCCAGAATCCGCCTATTTTACTAGTCTTCGGAAACAGAAAACCCTGAACCAGGAAGAGTTAAGTTATGTAGGGTATGGCTTTTTTTTATTGTGTCCACTCTTTCTTCACGTATTTTATTATATAAAAAAACCTCTACTTTAGTTTTGTGCAAGTTATAAGAGAGAATAGGAAATATTTTCTTATTTCTTATTTTTCTTAATTTTCTCAATATTTTGAGCTCGCAAGATTTTGAACCTCACCATGACTAAACTTCTATATTTCTATATATCGATATATACATATATAATCTCTACATAATATCTCTCTCTATACATATAATATGTACATTATGCAGTAGACCCATAATGGGAAATCAAAGTGTCAAATTTTTGAATTAAATAAAAAGCCCTTTTAACTCAGTGGTAGAGTAATGCCATGGTAAGGCATAAGTCATCGGTTCAAATCCGATAAAGGGCTTTTAAAATTAGTGGTAGAGTAATGCCGTGCTAAGACGTAAGTCATCGGTTCGAATCTGATGGAATACTTTTCTACTAAAATTCATTCACTTTTTTCTTTGTTTTTGAAACTTTCTCTATTTTTTATAGAATTTTATGACTTAGTGCGGGATGTATGCATTTTTGGTCTGAACACTAAATAAAGCACCAAATGTAAATTCCAAAAAAGAAATGAAATTGGACTATTTTTCATCTTAGATCAATCAAATAACTACCTGTACTGAACTAATATGGATAGAGAATCCCTATTTAGTAATCCATTCTTATTCTATACCCTTTTAATGAATTTCCCTAATAAAGTAGGGGATGATCCATGAATTAATCTAATCAGCAACTAAAAAAACTCCTAGATGAAAACATAACAGAAAAGTAGGAAAAACTCTTTACTTTGGATCTAGTTATACTTTTCGAGTATATTGACAATTCCAAAAAACTGCTCATACTATGATTATAGTATAATCACGAGCGGTTGTATATGGCCTTATCGTCTAGTGATGCCCCTATCGTCTAGTGGTTCAGGACATCTCTCTTTCAAGGAGGCAGCGGGGATTCGACTTCCCCTGGGGGTAGGGAGTATTTTGAAAGGAGGTTAATCATAGATTATAAAAAAACCTAGAATAAATTCTTCCTGGGTCGATGCCCGAGCGGTTAATGGGGACGGACTGTAAATTCGTTGACAATATGTCTACGCTGGTTCAAATCCAGCTCGGCCCAAAAATCTAGGACTTCGTGAATATGAACTAAATCCTTTTATTTTTCTTCCATAAAATAAAATGTCTGATATGATCTATAGAAAAAAAAGATAAAGAAAAAAGGCAGAAATTTTATTTATAACCCATATCTCTCTCATTCCTTTCTTACAAACAAAAGAGTTTTTCTTATTGAAGGGTGGATTATTATCCATTTTTAGTGATAAAAAAGTACGACATACTAGGTATGTCGCTCTCACTATACCCACATATAATATGTAGGTATGTAGCATATGAATGGTTCTATTTAAGAATAAATAGGTATGCCATACATCCCGCGGGGATTGTAGTTCAATTGGTCAGAGCACCGCCCTGTCAAGGCGGAAGCTGCGGGTTCGAGCCCCGTCAGTCCCGAACTAGGGTTTAATGAAATGAATGGATAAATTCATATTTCCCTTTTCCATGAAAAAAAGGGGAGGAAGCAAGATCAAATACCCATAGCCATAAGGCACCCTTACTTCGCTTTTTTATTTTGCATCTCTCATTAAAGAGGGAGGGGAAGCATATAGGCATTTTTTTTTTTACTACTCCCGATCGATAAAGAAAGACACACATATGATATAGAATACCGCTATTTTATCGGAATCCATACATAAATAGTATTCCCTTTTTATTTAAGATCTCTTTTCCCCATGTCAGTTCTACTGCTTATTTGGATGTCCATGTGACCCATATAAAGTTGGTCATATAATACATACATACATAATTGTATGTATAACTATAATAAAAAGGAAGGGAAATTGGATAAGATTAAGAAAGATCATGGGTTAGAGGTATAGAAAAGAAAAAGGAGAAAAGGATTAAAAAAAGAAAAGAGGGAATTCCTAATCCAATCAAAAAAACCATTTTGGTCTTAGTATGGATAAAGGGTCTTCCTATGTTATAGTATTCCCCTCTCAACTATGAATTGATTTGATAGATCCGATATTCATAATATTGAATTGATTCAGTATTATCAGACTGCAAGCTCTACCCTTGAATTTACAGGATACCCCTTTTTCCTCCCCATGGGATTATATCCCCAGTTATTGTGAAAATAAAAAATAAAGAGGTTATGGAAGTCAATATTCTCGCATTTATTGCTACTGCACTGTTCATTCTAGTTCCTACTGCTTTTTTACTTATTATTTATGTAAAAACAGTCAGCCAAAATGATTAGTTGGAATTCCAATTAATCATTGAAGAAATGCAAAAGGGATTAAATAAAAAAAATCCAAGTCTTAAATGAAAGGATCTGGTTGGAATCTTAAAGTGTGGTAGAAAGAACTACATATAGTTTTTTCTACGACACTTTAGAGTCTTTCTATTATATTATCGGAGTGAAACAAAACAAAAAAAAAGATTAAAGAATAACGTTTGACAAAATAATTAATGCAAAACGATCAATTAAAGAAAAGAGTTGATACAACAATTTGATTATTCAATCAATTAGTAGTATCCCTAGAGTCCACTCCTCCCCCATACTACTAGTGAAAGAGAGAATGTAAAGACTACCATTAAAGCAGCCCAAGCGAGACTTACTATATCCATCTAAATTATGTCTCCTATTTCTATAAAGGAATTATTCTACTATTGATCAATAATCATAGTGGAATCAAGGGTACAGAGTCAAAAAGGGATTCTACGCTAAAGCTACGGATCAATCAGTTCAAGGAATTTACTCCTAACAAATTCTTATTCTTATAGGAATTCCAGTAGAATTAGAGAGCATTAAGTATAAATATGATACATAGCATAGCCCTTTTACTTAAAAAAGAGTACGGGAATGATGTCCTAAATACTGAATAGAAGAAGCGGGAATAGGAAGATTTTTGATTCCTTTTGTTACTCTATTTTTTTTATAAGCAAAGGACACCCGCGTATAGCATAAAATTATGGACAAATAAATATTTTTTGGATACCTACCTTACCTATATTTATTTTTGACCTAAACCCTACAGCCCTGCTTTCTATCATTCTATGAAAGAATGAAGAAACTTTATCCACAACTCCTAAATTAACTTAGGATCGGCCTATTTAATCTGATTCTCGCTAGAATAAGTAGTCCTTACTTTAAAGTGTATGTAGATAAAATAAGATGTACGATAATGTATGATAATTAGGAAGTCTTGATATTCCTTCGTGGAACCCCTTCTTCAATCTTAAATTGAAAAAAAAAATAAGGAATGCCCCGTAGGAACCTTTCTTTGGATACCAAGATTTCTGACATCTTATCCTCGTAGTTTAAAATTCTCAAATCGAATCAATATCCCTATTGGTAACCCTTTTTTTTTGGCCACTACCGCCAAAGCAAACCCTAGTTTGAGGATAGAACTATGCTATGGTTTGGTATGGATTCTAAAAACAGAGTATCAGCAGGCCTAGTTACTCTCTTGCCCAAACTTATGCGGAGTACAAATTTATCGAGTTCGATCAGTACTATAAAACCCAAGTATTTTATTGATCAGGCGGCACCCAGATTTGAACTGGGGATAAAGGATTTGCAGTCCCCTGCCTTACCGCTTGGCCATGCCGCCAAAAAATCCGAGCGAAAATCGAGAAAAGAGCAACTATTCATGCACGTTTTCTTACGAAAACCCCCTTTTTTATTTGGAATATAATTCCCCTTACTTTTTCCAATCTTTTTAAAAAAATTTATTCCTGCTTTTTTTGATCCTGTTTCTATTATTCTCTTCGATAGATTCTATCTTAAAACGGATACTGCTAATACAATAAAACTTTCTGTTTCTTTCTATTAAGATGGAAAAGGAGAATAAAGTGGATTTCTAGTCACAGGCTGCAAAATTCAGAACGAATTGGAACCGTTAACTAGAATTCTCTCTCTTTTTTTTTTGCAGTAGTGAACGACTCTTAAATAGGTATTCTCTCCCCTTTCTTTTTAATGGCATAATAAAATATTATGGCTTTATGCCTAATCCGTGTATAGGTAAACTGCAGGTCCGAACAGCATTATTATCCAAAGATCCCCCTTATGTACATATCTCTATGGGGAATCGTGCTTTAATTTTTCAAAGCATTAAATATCTTGAATAAAAAAGTGACTTACTTTATTTTGAATTAAAGTAAGCGTGCTATTCTAAATCGAAGTAAAGTCAAACTTTCTAGTGTATTTATTATATTATGGCTTTATTACATTAATAATAGAAAGGAGATAAAATGAGAAATCTTTGCCATCCAATCTGATTAGAATATCATGAAAGTATAAGTAGCAGAATTTTTTTCTAGGAATGTTTTATCAATTCATTTTCATTCCATTTGTACCCCTCCCCTGGAAAACTGGAACTTTCGTCAAAATAGTCTCTATTCATATGTATGAAATACATATATGAAATACGTGTGTGGAGTTCCCTAGAATTTCATGTGATTCAGTAAACAGAATATAGATTCCATGATTGCTAGATCAATCCATAGGGATTGATTAAGAGTGAGCTGATAATGGAATTTTTCTTTGATAAACAGGAAACTTAAGATTAAGATGCTCCGGAATGGAAACGAGGGAATGTCCACAATACCCGGATTTAGTCAGATCCAATTCGAGGGATTTTGTAGGTTCATTAATCAAGCCTTGGCAGAAGAACTTGACAAGTTTCCAACAATTAAAGACCCAGATCACGAAATTGCATTTCAATTATTTGCGAAAGGGTATCAATTGCTAGAACCCTCGATAAAAGAAAGGGATGCTGTGTATGAATCACTCACCTATTCTTCCGAATTATATGTATCCGCGAGATTAATTTTTGGTTTCGATGTGCAAAAGCAAACCATTTCTATTGGAAACATTCCTATAATGAATTCCTTAGGAACCTTTATTATAAATGGAATATACCGAATTGTGATCAATCAAATATTGCTAAGTCCTGGTATTTACTACCGTTCGGAATTAGACCATAAGGGAATTTCTATCTACACCGGAACTATAATATCAGATTGGGGAGGAAGATCGGAATTAGCAATTGATAAAAAAGAAAGGATATGGGCTCGCGTGAGTAGAAAACAAAAGATATCTATTCTAGTTCTATCATCAGCTATGGGTTCGAATCTAAGAGAAATTCTAGATAATGTTTCCTACCCTGAAATTTTTTTGTCTTTCCCGAATGCTAAGGAGAAGAAGAGGATTGAGTCAAAAGAAAAAGCTATTTTGGAGTTTTATCAACAATTTGCTTGCGTAGGTGGAGACCTGGTATTTTCGGAGTCCTTGTGTGAGGAATTACAAAAGAAATTTTTTCAACAAAAATGTGAATTAGGAAGGATTGGTCGACGAAATATGAATCGGAGACTTAATCTTGATATACCTCAGAACAATACATTTTTGTTACCACGAGATGTATTGGCCGCTACGGATCATTTGATTGGAATGAAATTTGGAACGGGTATACTTGACGATGACGATATGAATCACTTGAAAAATAAACGTATTCGTTCGGTTGCGGATCTGTTACAAGATCAATTCGGACTGGCTCTTGGTCGTTTACAACATGCAGTTCAAAAAACTATTCGTAGAGTATTCATACGTCAATCGAAACCGACCCCCCAAACTTTGGTAACTCCAACTTCAACTTCGATTTTATTAATAACTACTTATGAGACCTTTTTTGGTACATATCCGTTATCTCAAGTTTTTGATCAAACGAATCCATTGACACAAACTGTTCATGGGCGAAAAGTGAGTTGTTTAGGTCCTGGAGGGTTGACTGGGAGAACTGCAAGTTTTCGGAGCCGAGATATTCATCCGAGTCACTATGGGCGTATTTGTCCAATTGACACGTCCGAAGGAATCAATGTTGGACTTACTGGATCCTTAGCAATTCATGCGAGAATTGATCACTTGTGGGGATCCATAGAGAGTCCGTTTTATGAAATATCTGCTGAGAAAGAAAAAAAAAAAAAAGCGAGAGAGGTGGTTTATCTCTCACCAAATAGAGATGAGTATTATATGATAGCAGCAGGAAATTCTTTGTCCTTGAATCAAGGTATTCAAGAGGAGCAGGTTGTTCCAGCTAGATACCGCCAAGAATTCCTGACTATTGCATGGGAACAGATTCATGTTAGAAGTATTTTTCCTTTCCAATATTTTTCTATTGGAGGTTCTCTCATTCCTTTTATTGAGCACAATGATGCGAATCGGGCTTTAATGAGTTCTAATATGCAGCGCCAAGCAGTTCCCCTTTCTCGGTCCGAAAAGTGCATTGTTGGAACTGGATTGGAACGCCAAACAGCTCTAGATTCGAGGGTTTCCGTTATAGCCGAACGCGAGGGAAAGATCGTTTCTACTGATAGTCATAAGATCCTTTTATCAAGTCGTGGGAAGACTATAAGTATTCCTTTAGTTAACCACCGTCGCTCGAACAAAAATACTTGTATGCACCAAAAACCCCGGGTTCCCCAGGGTAAATCCATTAAAAAGGGACAAATTTTAGCAGAGGGAGCTGCTACAGTTGGGGGGGAACTTGCTTTAGGAAAAAACGTATTAGTAGCTTATATGCCATGGGAAGGTTACAATTTTGAAGACGCAGTACTAATTTGCGAACGTTTGGTATATGAGGATATTTATACCTCTTTTCACATCCGGAAATATGAAATTCAGACGGATACGACAAGCCAAGGCTCTGCTGAAAAAATCACTAAAGAAATACCACATCTAGAAGAACATTTACTCCGCAATTTGGACAGAAATGGAGTTGTTAGGTTGGGATCCTGGGTAGAAACTGGTGATATTTTAGTAGGTAAATTAACGCCTCAGATAGCGAGTGAATCATCGTATATCGCGGAAGCTGGATTATTACGGGCCATCTTTGGCCTTGAGGTATCCACTTCAAAAGAAACTTCTCTCAAATTACCTATAGGTGGAAGAGGGCGCGTTATCGATGTGAAATGGATCCAGAGGGACCCCCTCGACATAACGGTTCGTGTATATATTTTACAGAAACGTGAAATCAAAGTTGGGGATAAAGTAGCCGGAAGACATGGGAATAAGGGGATCATTTCCAAAATTTTGCCTAGGCAAGATATGCCCTATTTGCAAGATGGAACACCTGTTGATATGGTCTTCAATCCCTTAGGAGTACCCTCCCGAATGAATGTGGGACAAATATTTGAAAGCTCGCTCGGATTAGCGGGGGATCTGCTAAAGAAACATTATAGAATAGCACCCTTTGATGAGAGATATGAGCAAGAGGCTTCAAGAAAACTTGTGTTTTCAGAATTATATGAAGCCAGTAAAGAAACAAAAAATCCATGGGTATTTGAACCCGAGTACCCGGGAAAAAGCAGAATATTTGATGGAAGAACAGGAGACCCCTTCGAACAACCTGTTCTAATAGGGAAGTCCTATATCTTAAAATTAATTCATCAAGTTGATGAGAAAATTCATGGGCGTTCTACTGGGCCCTACTCACTTGTTACACAACAACCCGTTAGAGGAAGAGCCAAGCAAGGGGGACAACGAGTAGGAGAAATGGAAGTTTGGGCTTTAGAAGGATTTGGTGTTGCTCATATTTTACAAGAGATACTTACTTATAAATCCGACCATCTTATAGCTCGCCAAGAAATACTTAATGCTACGATCTGGGGAAAACGAATACCTAATCACGAGGATCCTCCAGAATCTTTTCGAGTGCTCGTTCGAGAACTACGATCTTTGGCTCTAGAACTGAATCATTTCCTTGTATCTGAGAAGAACTTCCAGGTTAATAGGGAGGAAGTTTGATTTGATCGGAATAAATATAAATTCTTTTCTTATTTCTATTTTATGATTGACCAATATAAACATCAACAACTTCAAATTGGACTCGTTTCCCCTCAACAAATAAAGGCTTGGGCTAACAAAAACCTACCTAATGGAGAAGTCGTTGGCGAAGTCACAAGGCCCTCTACTTTTCATTATAAAACCGATAAACCAGAAAAAGATGGATTGTTTTGCGAAAGAATCTTTGGACCCATAAAAAGCGGAATTTGCGCTTGTGGCAATTCTCGAGCGAGCGGAGCTGAAAACGAAGACGAGAGATTTTGCCAAAAATGCGGGGTGGAATTTGTGGATTCTCGGATACGAAGATATCAAATGGGATACATCAAACTCGCATGTCCCGTGACTCATGTGTGGTATTTGAAAGGTCTTCCTAGTTATATCGCGAATCTTTTAGATAAACCTCTTAAGAAGTTGGAGGGCCTAGTATACGGCGATTTCTCTTTTGCTAGGCCCAGCACTAAAAAACCTACTTTTTTACGATTACGAGGTTTATTCGAAGAGGAAATTTCATCCTGTAACCACAGCATTTCTCCCTTTTTTTCTACCCCAGGCTTTGCAACATTTCGAAATCGGGAAATTGCGACAGGAGCAGGTGCTATTAGAGAACAATTAGCAGATTTGGATTTGCGAATTATTATAGAGAATTCCTTGGTCGAATGGAAGGAATTAGAAGACGAGGGGTATAGTGGAGATGAATGGGAAGATAGAAAAAGACGAATAAGAAAAGTTTTTTTGATTAGACGCATGCAATTGGCAAAACATTTTATTCAAACAAATGTGGAACCAGAATGCATGGTTTTGTGCTTATTACCCGTTCTTCCTCCCGAATTGAGACCCATTGTTTATAGGTCTGGAGATAAAGTAGTGACTTCGGACATTAATGAACTTTATAAGAGAGTTATCCGTCGGAACAACAACCTTGCCTATCTATTAAAAAGAAGTGAATTAGCGCCTGCAGATTTAGTAATGTGTCAGGAAAAATTGGTACAAGAAGCCGTGGATACACTTCTTGATAGCGGGTCCCGCGGGCAACCGATAAGGGATGGTCACAATAAAGTATACAAATCACTTTCAGATGTAATTGAAGGTAAAGAGGGAAGGTTTCGTGAGACTCTGCTTGGGAAACGGGTCGATTACTCGGGGCGTTCTGTCATTGTTGTGGGTCCTTCGCTTTCATTACATCAATGTGGATTACCTCTAGAGATAGCAATAAAGCTTTTTCAGCTATTTGTAATTCGCGATTTAATCACGAAACGCGCTACTTCTAATGTCAGGATTGCTAAAAGGAAAATTTGGGAAAAGGAACCCATTGTATGGGAAATACTTCAAGAAGTTATGCGGGGACATCCTGTACTGTTAAATAGAGCACCTACCCTGCATAGATTAGGCATACAGGCCTTTCAACCCACTTTAGTAGAGGGGCGTACTATTTCTTTACACCCATTAGTGTGTAAGGGTTTCAATGCGGACTTTGATGGGGATCAAATGGCTGTTCATCTACCTTTATCCTTGGAAGCTCAGGCGGAAGCCCGTTTACTTATGTTTTCTCATATGAATCTCTTATCTCCCGCTATTGGAGATCCTATTTGCGTACCAACCCAAGACATGCTTATCGGGCTTTATGTATTAACGATTGGAAACCGCCGAGGTATTTGTGCAAATAGATATAATAGTTGCGAAAACTATTCAAATAAAAAAGTCAATTACAATAATAATAATTCTAAGTATACGAAAGATAAAGAACCCCACTTTTCTAGTTCTTATGATGCACTGGGAGCTTATAGACAGAAACTAATCAGTTTAGACAGTCCCTTGTGGCTACGATGGAAACTGGATCAACGCGTCGTTGGGTCAAGAGAAGTTCCAATTGAAGTTCAATATGAATCTTTGGGGACTTATCATGAGATTTATGCCCACTATCTAATAGTGGGAAATAGAAAAAAAGAAATTCGTTCTATATACATTCGAACCACTCTTGGTCATATTTCTTTTTATAGAGAAATAGAGGAAGCCATACAAGGATTTAGTCAGGCCTATTCATACATTATCTAAACAAGGAAGTTAGATTCGGCGATGCCCCTCCCCTTTTGGGGGGCATTCCGATTTCCGTAGTATCATCATTTTTGCCACGCGAATGCAGATTGAGATTAAGTAAATGAAGTTAATTAAATTTTCGAATCACTGACTCAGGCCCATTGTCGAATCCTACTCAGCAATTGTCGAATCCTACTCAGCCGAAAAGGGGGTACTTATGTATGGCGGAACGGGCCAATCTGGTCTTTCATAATAAAGAGATAGACGGAACTGGTATGAAACGACTTATTAGCAGATTAATAGATCATTTCGGAATGGGATATACATCCCATATACTGGATCAACTAAAGACTCTGGGCTTCCATCAAGCCACTACTACATCGATTTCGTTAGGAATCGAGGATCTTTTAACAATACCCTCTAAGGGATGGTTAGTCCAAGACGCGGAGCAACAAAGTTTTCTTTTGGAGAAACACTATTATTATGGGGCTATACACGCGGTAGAAAAATTACGCCAATCCGTTGAGATATGGTATGCGACAAGTGAATATTTGAAACAAGAAATGAATTCGAATTTTCGGATAACGGATCCTTCTAATCCAGTCTATCTAATGTCTTTTTCAGGAGCCAGAGGAAACGCATCTCAGGTACACCAATTAGTAGGTATGAGAGGATTAATGGCAGACCCTCAAGGACAAATGATCGATTTACCTATTCAAAGCAATTTACGCGAGGGGCTTTCTTTGACAGAATATATAATTTCCTGCTATGGAGCCCGCAAAGGGGTTGTAGATACTGCTGTACGAACAGCAGATGCTGGATATCTTACACGTAGACTTGTTGAAGTAGTTCAACATATTCTTGTGCGTAGAAGAGATTGTGGTACTATCCGAGGTATTTCTGTTAGTCCTCAAAATGGGATGACGGAAAAACTTTTTGCCCAAACACTAATTGGTCGTGTATTAGCAGATGATATATATATCGGTTCACGATGCATTGCCGCTCGAAATCAAGATATCGGAATTGGATTAGTGAATCGATTCATAACTGCCTTTCGAGCACAACCATTTCGAGCACAACCAATATATATTAGAACCCCCTTTACCTGCCGAAGCACTTCTTGGATCTGTCAATTCTGTTATGGCCGGAGTCCTACTCATAGCGATCTCGTAGAATTGGGAGAAGCCGTAGGTGTTATTGCGGGTCAATCAATTGGGGAGCCCGGGACTCAACTAACATTAAGAACTTTTCATACTGGCGGAGTATTCACAGGGGGTACTGCCGACCTTGTACGATCCCCTTCGAATGGAAAAATCCAATTCACTGAAAATTTGGTTCACCCCACACGTACCCGCCATGGACAGCCTGCTTTTCTATGTTATATAGACTTGCATGTAACTATTCAGAGTCAGGATATTCTATATAGTGTGAGTATTCCCTCAAAAAGCTTGATTCTAGTGCAAAATAATCAATATGTAAAATCCGAACAAGTAATTGCGGAGATTCGTGCCGGAACGTCCACTTTACATTTTAAAGAAAGGGTACAAAAGCATATTTATTCCGAATCAGACGGCGAAATGCACTGGAGTACTGATGTTTACCATGCGCCCGAATATCAATATGGTAATCTTCGTCGATTGCCAAAAACAAGCCATTTATGGATATTGTCAGTAAGTATATGCAGATCCAGTATAGTGTCTTTTTCACTCCACAAGGATCAAGATCAAATGAATACTTATGGTAAAAAAGATAGGGAAATTTTTGATTATTCAAGGTCGGATCGAATCGTGGCCAACGGCCATTGGAATTTGATCTATCCTTCTATTTTTCAAGATAATTCGGATTTGTTGGCAAAAAAGCGAAGAAATAGGTTCGTCATTCCATTACAATACCATCAAGAACAAGAGAAAGAACTAATATCCTGTTTGGGTATTTCTGTCGAAATCCCCTTTATGGGTGTTTTACGTAGAAATACTATTTTTGCTTATTTTGACGATCCACAATACAGAAAAGATAAAAAGGGTTCGGGAATTGTTAAATTTAGATATAGGACCCTAGAGGAAGAATATAGGACTCGAGAGGAAGACTTAGAAGACGAATATGAGACCCTAGAAGACGAATATAGGACCCGAGAAGGCGAATACAAATATGAAACCCTAGAAGACGAATACGGGAGTCCAGAGAACGAATATGGGAACCCAGAGAACGAATATAGGACTTTAGAGAAAGACTCAGAAGACGAATATGGAAGCCCAGAGAGCAAATATAGGACCCGAGAGGGCGAATATGGAACTCTAGAGGAAGACTCAGAAGATGAATATGGGAACCCCGGGGAAAGCTCAGAGGACAAATATGGGACTTTAGAGGAAGACTTAGAAGAAGACCCCGAGGACGAATACGATAGTCCAGAGGAAGATTCTATCTTAAAAAAAGAGGGTTTTATTGAGCATCGAGGAACAAAAGAATTTAGTCTAAAATACCAAAAAGAAGTGGATCGGTTTTTTTTCATTCTTCAAGAACTGCATATCTTGCCGAGATCTTCATACCTAAAGGTACTTGACAATAGTATTATTAGAGTGAATACACAACTCACAAAAAATACAAGAAGTCGACTAGGTGGACTGGTCCGAGTGAGGAGAAAAAAAAGCCATACAGAACTCAAAATATTTTCCGGAGATATTCATTTTCCTGAAGAGGCAGATAAGGTATTAGGTGGCTGTTTGATACCACCAGAAAGAAAAAAAAAATATTCTAAGGAATCAAAAAAAAAGAAAAATTGGGTCTATGTTCAACGAAAAAAAATTTTCAAGAGCAAGGAAAAGTATTTTGTTTTCGTTCGCCCTGCAGTCGCATATGAAATGGACGAAAGGAGAAATTTAGCAACACTTTTCCCACAAGATCTCTTGGAAGAAGAAGATAATCTCCAACTTCGACTTGTCAATTTTATTTCTCATGAAAATAGCAAGTTAACCCAAAGAATTTATCACACAAACAGTCAATTTGTTAGAACTTGCTTAGTAGTGAATTGGGAACAAGAAGAAAAAGAGAAGGCTGGTGCTTCCCTTGTTGAGGTAAGAGCAAATGACCTTATTCGCGATTTCCTAAGAATTGAGTTAGTCAAGTCCACTATTTCATATACACGAAAAAGGTATGATAGGACAAGTGCAGGACCGATTCCCCATAATAGGTTAGATCGCACCAATATCAATTCCTTTTATTCCAAGGCGAAGATTGAATCACTTAGCCAACATCAAGAAGCTATTGGCACATTGTTGAATCGAAATAAAGAATACCAACCTTTGATGATTTTGTCGGCATCCAACTGTTCTCGAATTGGTTTATTCAAGAATTTAAAACACCCCAATGCGATAAAAGAATTGAATCCTAGAATTCCTATTCAAGAAATTTTTGGGCCCTTAGGCGTTATTGTACCTAGTATATCGAATTTTTCTTCATCTTACTATTTACTAACGTATAATAAGATCCTGTTAAAAAAATATTTGTTCCTTGCCAATTTGAAACAAACCTTCCAAGTACTTCAAGGACTTAAATACTCTTTAATAGATGAAAATAAAAGGATTTCTAATTTCGATAGTAACATAATGTTGGATCCATTACTTTTGAATTGTCGCTTTGCCCATCATGATTCTTGGGAAGAGACATCAGCAATAATTCACCTTGGACAATTTATTTGTGAAAATGCATGTCTATTTAAATCGCACATAAAAAAATCTGGTCAAATTTTCATTGTTAATATGGATTCCTTTGTTATAAGAGCAGCTAAACCTTATTTGGCCACTACAGGAGCAACTGTTAATGGTCATTATGGAGAAATCCTTTACAAGGGGGATAGGTTAGTTACGTTTATATATGAAAAATCGAGATCTAGTGACATAACGCAAGGTCTTCCAAAAGTGGAACAAATCTTTGAAGCGCGTTCAATTGATTCATTATCCCCGAATCTCGAAAGGAGAATTGAGGATTGGAATGAGCGTATACCAAGAATTCTTGGGGTCCCATGGGGATTCTTGATTGGAGCTGAGCTAACCATAGCCCAAAGTCGTATCTCTTTGGTTAATAAAATCCAAAAGGTTTATCGATCCCAAGGGGTACAAATTCATAATAGACATATAGAGATTATTATACGCCAAGTAACATCAAAAGTGCGGGTTTCTGAAGATGGAATGTCTAATGTTTTTTCACCTGGGGAATTAATCGGACTATTGCGAGCGGAACGAGCAGGGCGAGCTTTGGATGAATCGATCTATTATCGGGCAATCTTATTGGGAATAACAAGGGCTTCCCTGAATACCCAAAGTTTCATATCTGAAGCAAGTTTTCAAGAAACTGCTCGAGTTTTAGCAAAAGCTGCCCTACGAGGTCGTATTGATTGGTTGAAAGGGTTGAAAGAAAACGTAGTTCTGGGGGGGATTATACCTGTTGGTACCGGATTCCTAAAATTTGTGCATCGTTCCCCACAAGACAAGAACCTTTATTTCGAAATTCAAAAACAAAATCTATTCGCGTCGGAAATGAGAGATTTTTTATTTCTCCATACAGAATTAGTTTCTTCAGATTCTGACGTAACAAACAATTTCTATGAGACATCAGAACCCCCATTTACCCCCATTTATACGATTTAAGGATACATAAAGCAGATTTTTTTACTTTACTAGACTTTTGAACTTTAGAACACTAAGAGGTCAAATTTTATATTTTTATTTAAAATTTTAAAATAAGTAAAAGAAGTCGGTTAATACATTTAAGGTTATGTTTATACAATGTATCAATGGCCAACTCTCAGTAGAAGGGAAGGTTCCTTCGGAACAATTATTATTTATTTCAAGCTATTTCGGATCTTTCTTAATCTTCAAAAAGAATAAAATTCCATAATGGAATGGTAGGATGAAAAAAAAAAGAAACAATCAAAAGGAAGTGTGGAAAAAATGACAAGAAGATATTGGAACATCAATTTGAAAGAGATGATAGAAGCAGGAGTTCATTTTGGTCATGGTATTAAGAAATGGAATCCTAAAATGGCCCCTTACATTTCGGCAAAGCGTAAAGGTACTCATATTATAAATCTCGCTAGAACGGCTCGTTTTTTATCAGAAGGTTGTGATTTAGTTTTTGATGCAGCAAGTCAGGGAAAAAGTTTCTTAATTGTTGGCACAAAAAAAAGAGCAACGGATTTAGTAGCATCAGCTGCAATAAGGGCTCGTTGTCATTATGTTAATAAAAAGTGGTTCAGTGGTATGTTAACTAATTGGTCGATTACGAAAACTAGACTTTCTCAATTTAGAGATTTAAGAGCAGAAGAAAAAATGGGAAAATTCCAACATCTCCCAAAAAGAGATGTGGCAATCTTGAAGAGAAAATTATCCACTTTGCAAAGATATCTCGGCGGGATCAAATATATGACGAGATTGCCAGACATTGTGATCGTCCTCGATCAGCAAAAAGAGTATATAGCTCTTCGGGAGTGTGCCATTTTGGGGATTCCTACTATTTCTTTAGTCGATACAAATTGCGACCCGGATCTCGCGAATATATCGATTCCAGCCAACGACGACACTATGACTTCAATTCGATTGATTCTTAACAAATTAGTATTTGCAATTTGTGAAGGGCGTTCTCTCTATATAAGAAATCGTTGATTAAGAAGAATAGTGAATTCTTGGGCAACTGCGTAGATTTATGGAATCACTTACTATTCTTTTTCGTTTTGCATAGAAAAAAGAAGGGGAATATTGATATATATTAGAGGGTATTGATATATATTATGATCTGATGTGCTTTCTTGGTATCCTAAATATAAGATTAATACTTCAAGTTGCTGAGTTGAGAAAGAGATGGTTGAATCAAAAGAATTCCTTTTTTGAAGTTCAATTTTTATCAGAGGACAATATGAATATTATACCTTGTTCCATTAAAACACTCAAGGGGTTATACGATATATCGGGTGTAGAAGTAGGCCAACACTTCTATTGGCAAATAGGAGGTTTCCAAATTCATGCCCAAGTACTCATCACTTCTTGGGTCGTAATTACTATCTTGTTAGGTTCAGTTGTCATAGCTGTTCGGAATCCACAAACCATCCCGACCGACGGTCAGAATTTCTTTGAATATGTCCTTGAGTTTATTCGAGACTTGAGCAAAACTCAGATTGGAGAAGAATATGGTCCCTGGGTTCCCTTTATTGGGACTATGTTCCTTTTTATTTTTGTTTCGAATTGGTCGGGTGCTCTTTTACCTTGGAAAATTATAGAGTTACCCCATGGGGAATTAGCAGCGCCCACGAATGATATAAATACTACTGTTGCTTTAGCTTTACTCACGTCAGCAGCATATTTTTATGCGGGTCTTAGCAAAAAAGGATTGAGCTATTTCGAGAAATATATTAAACCAACCCCAATCCTTTTACCAATTAACATCCTAGAGGATTTCACAAAACCATTATCGCTTAGCTTTCGACTTTTCGGGAATATATTAGCGGATGAATTAGTCGTTGTTGTTCTTGTTTCTTTAGTCCCCTTAGTAGTCCCTATACCTGTCATGTTTCTTGGATTATTTACAAGCGGTATTCAAGCTCTTATTTTTGCAACATTAGCCGCAGCCTATATAGGTGAATCCATGGAGGGTCATCATTGAATTGACTAGTTTTGGAAATAGTATTTTTTTTTTTCAGCTTAGCTCAATTCATGCGTGGTTCCAGATAATCCGCTTGGTTGCAAAAAAAATAGTTAGAAATGCGTATGAATATACAACCTAGAGTTGTAGGAGAGAAAATAGACTATAACTATATTATGGAATTGTCAAAGTATAGATGCAGTAAAGAGGGAGGGTGGAGTCAGACTGGATCTATACTATATATCCTTAATGTCTAGAAGTGGAGTGGAGTCACCTTTTATACGGTTTTCTGCGTTAAGCAATGATTTTAGAATCCAATTCAATAGAAAATGAGAAAATACGCAAACAAAATAGAAGAAACAAATGTATATAGGGTATTATATATTCCTAGGTTAGATTCATTATCTAATCCGAGATATGGAATTCCCTTCTATGTAGTTCGGACAATTTACATTATAATTTCAATTTGTACTTTTTTAGTTACTTCTCCTCAATAGAGATAGAGCTTAGAAGTAAGAATTTCTTGGTTGATTGTATCCTTAACCATTTTTTTTTTTGACACGAGGAACTCACCATGAATCCACTAATTGCTGCTGCTTCTGTTATTGCTGCTGGATTGGCCGTAGGGCTTGCTTCTATTGGGCCTGGAGTTGGTCAAGGTACTGCTGCAGGACAAGCTGTAGAAGGTATTGCGAGACAGCCAGAAGCAGAAGGTAAAATACGAGGCACTTTATTGCTTAGTCTAGCTTTTATGGAAGCTTTAACAATTTATGGACTAGTTGTGGCACTAGCGCTTTTATTTGCGAACCCTTTTGTTTAATCCTAACAAATAAAATAAGCTCTTTCGATTAGATACCTTTTTTCTTTTTTTAGTTAAATGGGTATTTGCTTCTGCAATTCCAATTATATCAATACTTTACTTTATTTTATTTACTCCTATTTATTACTGCTGGAATTAGCTATTTATCGGGACAGACAATATCCCACCCCAGGAAGGGCTGAGTTGAGTATGATTAATTTAGAAGATATGCTCCCCTTCTTCCTTCCCGTCCTTAGTTTAGGAAAGTGGAAAGTTTTTTTCCTTTTATTTTAGGAATTTTGGGAACAGAACATTTCAACAAAGGAGGTCTTTCACAGGTCAAAGAAGACCTAAGACTTAATCTAAAAGAAATTACTAGATTGAATCTATTTGCATTAAAAAAACCGATCAAAAAACGGCGAGCGAAGTAAGTGATCGAAAAACTTTGTTCTTTGTTTGTCCTATCTATAAGAGGAGAGCATATGAAAAATGTAACCCATTCTTTCGTTTTTTTAGCTCACTGGCCATCCGCTGGCAGTTTCGGGCTTAATACCGATATTTTAGCAACAAATCTAATAAATCTAACTGTAGTGGTTGGTGTTTTGATTTTTTTTGGAAAGGGAGTGTGTGCGAGTTGTCTATTTCAAGAATAGATTGGATCTATCCGGCTGCACTTTAGAATATTTTTTAGTATTTTTCTGATAAATAAGAAAAGGGTGCACGATCTCGACGAATTACTTCTGAATAAAT